CGGGTAAAACATCTCTGGGATAGGCAAAAGAGAAAAGTGGCTTGGTTCGGTCCCGGAATGGAGAAGCGTATACCGAACCTCTCTCAACTTGAAGTGACTATATATCTATTTCCCTCACTGTCTATTCCATTCATTTCCGTAACTGCAGCAGGGTAGGATGATTGATCCGATGGGATAGATGGTGCCGGGTGTCCCTCTCGTTCAGTGATCCCCGGAGCGGGGCGTGGTCAAGGGATTCGGGGGTAGAGGAGGTCGGGCATCCACTCCAAACTTCGTGGGCACGTAACATGGTTCCGGATGTCCATTCCTTTATGACTTCCCTGGGCAACCCGCCAGAGATAGGGGGAATTCCACCATCGCGTCAACGATGGGCAACATACATAAGGAGGTCAGGTTCGGTTCCAGGCTTTCCAGCAACTCCTTTCCCTTTCTCTCTATGGAAATGCATCATTTCCGCCAATTCCACTAGACGGGATCAAAATAAAGATCTGCTTCTGCCCTCTTTCTTCCGAACTTATGAGAACCTTTTCTCTTGTTTGCCTCATCTATCCACTCCGTCACTGTTCATTTATCCATGCAAGGTCTACTTAGGCGCAGGTAGAAAGAAAGTTGGATCTGTTAGATTCTTCCCCTAATATCTAATTTCCGGAATTTCCTTCCATCATCACTTCCGCCTTTCCGTTTGGCCGGCCTATCGGAAGCTAGTACAACCTCTCTTCAAACTGCCTATGATAGGATTTCATCACCCGCATCAGACGAGATAAGAATGTCTCGCACTTGTCTCGCACTGAGAAGGGAAGCGGCGAACGAAAGCACTCTGCTTCATTCAATCCTCTTTATTACTCCAGTTGTAAATTGCTTCTCTTCCCAAGAAGGGGATTGGTACTTGCTTTCCCTTTATTTAGCGCTTTGCCTTTAGAAAGTCATTACCTTAGGTTTGGAATTGGACCTAGCCCGAGAACCGTTCCCTTGAGAGAGAAAGGAAATAGCAAAGAATCATTCGGCGCGTAGTGAACTGCCAGATAGACCAGAGCAGGAGAATGCGTTCCAGTATTTCAAGGAGTGCTTAGTGACAGCCCCTATACTTCGGTTTCCGGACTGGGACAAGTCATTTCATGTACATGTCTCTGCTTCTCTCTACGCTATATAAATATAATATAATAATATATATAATTTATAATTAAATAAAAATATATATATTATTTAATATATATAATAATAATTATTAAATAATTTTTATATATATAATAATAAATATTAATAATAATTAAATAAAAAATAATATATATTATAAATTATATATATTATTTTATATTGTACATTGGCTCAAGAAGGGCCTTCCAAACTAGATCATCCCACTGTGGGAGTAGGAGGTTGTCACCGACAGAGCGCAATTACACCACAACTGACAGAGAAGGACTCGCCATGGTACAGGAGCTCAACGATCTCCCGCGGTAAAGGTTCCTCTGGGAGCTTCTCTTGCTCCACTCTAAGGGCGGCAAGGTAGGTCGGCTGACCCTCTTTCACCCCCTTCTTCAACAGCAAGGCTGATATCATCTCTAGCTTGCCTTTCTCAGCAACTGCGGGTACAATGCATGGACTTCTGTGTGACATAATGTATGTCAAATTCTGCTAGCAGCATCTGCCACCGAGCAATTCTTCCGGAGATAGCCGACTTCTCAAACAAATATTGAAGAGGGTCCATGCGTGCAAGAAGCTTGATGGAATGGGCGCTTCAGTAGTTTCTCTGATTTTTAGTGGTCTACACGAGGGCGAGGCAAGTCTTCTCCACTACCGTGTATTTCTTTTCATAGTCGACGAAGGACCTTCTGAGGTAATAGCCTTTTCCTTCTTACCATCATCATCGTGTTGTGCAAGGATGGCTCCAAGCGCATTCTCCGTGGTGGAGATGTATAGTAGAAGTGGCCTTCCTGGGACAGGAGGCTAGAGTATGTTCACATTTATCAAGTAGCATTTGATGGAGTCGAAAGCTTTCTCTGGCAATCGTCGTCCCATATTCATATGAATTCGGCTCCGCCTTTTATTTTAAGAGCTTTTAGAAAGGTTCGCATCGATCGGATGAGAGATGAACCAGCGAATGAATTTAAGTCTGCCAATGAGACCTCGCAGCTCTTTGAGATTCTTTGGCGGAGGCATCTCGAGTATAGCACGCACCTTGGACGGATCAACTTCTACCCCCCATTTGCTGACAATAAAGCCGAGGAACATTCCGGCAGATACACCGAAAACACATTTCTTTGGATTCATCTTGAGGTTGTATTTTCGGGCTCTTTCGAGGACTCGACGAAGGGCTTCATGGTGAGCTTCCCGTGTCTTGAATTTCACAAGGATGTCGTATACATAAACCTCCATGCAGTCGTGTATCATATCATGGAAAGATGGCCGTCATGGCCCTTTGATATGTGGCTCCAGCATTTTGAAGTCCGAATGGCATGACAACATAGCAGTGGGTTCCCCAGGGTTTTTTGAATGATGTCCTCTCTTGGTCTTCTTTAGCGAGCTTAATCTGGTTATACCCGGAGAAAGCGTCCATGAATGAGAACATCTCGTAGTCAGCGGTCTTATCCACGAAGATATCAATGTGTGGCAGTGGAAAGTCATCTTTTGGGCAAGCCTTGTTAAGGTCTCGGAAATCAATGCAAAGACAAACTTGTCCATTCTTCCTTCTTCACCGGTGACTAATTAATTGGTTCTTCCACTGGGTAGCTGCTACTGGTGGCTTCCGAAATTGACTCGGATGCGCGGCTGCATGCGATAGGTGGAACTGAAACTACCTCTCTTGCCCTTACTTGCCTCTACCACCTCTTGCAAAACAACGTCGCCACCCCCACCTACGCTTCACGCGCTACTTAACTTTTTCGAACCCCGCCCTCTATCACGTAAGGCGCGCATACTCTTCTTCTAGCAAAGGGATATGACTCCTGCTAATAGGAGGGAGATTGACCCAATCACTGCTAGATGGGGACGGACTAAGCTATGAAGCCCTTCGGTTATTAGCAATCAACCTTTTGAAATACTACCTCTCTTGTATAGTCGAGGCCCCGACTTGCTACCGTAGCATTCACTAAATAGGTACTCTTCCTTAATCTCGTTGTGCTTGGATACCGCAGGAGCATATAAACATTCATCTTGTTACTCTACTAAAGAAAGGAAAATGCCAAAGGCCTTGGAATTGATGCCCTTCTCCTGGTCTTCCTCTAGCTCTTGAGCAGGGATAGATGTGAATACCACTCTCTTCTTAAGTCCTCCCGCTGGTCGCCTTCTTCCGGAAGAAGGCGACCAGCGGGAGGACTTAAGAAGAGAGTGGTATTCACATCTATCCCTGCTCAAGAGCTAGAGGAAGACCAGGAGAAGGGCATCAATTCCAAGGCCTTTGGCATTTTCCTTTCTTTAGTAGAGTAACAAGATGAATGTTTATATGCTCCTGCGGTATCCAAGCACAACGAGATTAAGGAAGAGTACCTATTTAGTGAATGCTACGGTAGCAAGTCGGGGCCTCGACTATACAAGAGAGGTAGTATTTCAAAAGGTTGATTGCTAATAACCGAAGGGCTTCATAGCTTAGTCCGTCCCCATCTAGCAGTGATTGGGTCAATCTCCCTCCTATTAGCAGGAGTCATATCCCTTTGCTAGAAGAAGAGTATGCGCGCCTTACGTGATAGAGGGCGGGGTTCGAAAAAGTTAAGTAGCGCGTGAAGCGTAGGTGGGGGTGGCGACGTTGTTTTGCAAGAGGTGGTAGAGGCAAGTAAGGGCAAGAGAGGTAGTTTCAGTTCCACCTATCGCATGCAGCCGCGCATCCGAGTCAATTTCGGAAGCCACCAGTAGCAGCTACCCAGTGGAAGAACCAATTAATTAGTCACCGGTGAAGAAGGAAGAATGGACAAGTTTGTCTTTGCATTGATTTCCGAGACCTTAACAAGGCTTGCCCAAAAGATGACTTTCCACTGCCACACATTGATATCTTCGTGGATAAGACCGCTGACTACGAGATGTTCTCATTCATGGACGCTTTCTCCGGGTATAACCAGATTAAGCTCGCTAAAGAAGACCAAGAGAGGACATCATTCAAAAAACCCTGGGGAACCCACTGCTATGTTGTCATGCCATTCGGACTTCAAAATGCTGGAGCCACATATCAAAGGGCCATGACGGCCATCTTTCCATGATATGATACACGACTGCATGGAGGTTTATGTATACGACATCCTTGTGAAATTCAAGACACGGGAAGCTCACCATGAAGCCCTTCGTCGAGTCCTCGAAAGAGCCCGAAAATACAACCTCAAGATGAATCCAAAGAAATGTGTTTTCGGTGTATCTGCCGGAATGTTCCTCGGCTTTATTGTCAGCAAATGGGGGGTAGAAGTTGATCCGTCCAAGGTGCGTGCTATACTCGAGATGCCTCCGCCAAAGAATCTCAAAGAGCTGCGAGGTCTCATTGGCAGACTTAAATTCATTCGCTGGTTCATCTCTCATCCGATCGATGCGAACCTTTCTAAAAGCTCTTAAAATAAAAGGCGGAGCCGAATTCATATGAATATGGGACGACGATTGCCAGAGAAAGCTTTCGACTCCATCAAATGCTACTTGATAAATGTGAACATACTCTAGCCTCCTGTCCCAGGAAGGCCACTTCTACTATACATCTCCACCACGGAGAATGCGCTTGGAGCCATCCTTGCACAACACGATGATGATGGTAAGAAGGAAAAGGCTATTACCTCAGAAGGTCCTTCGTCGACTATGAAAAGAAATACACGGTAGTGGAGAAGACTTGCCTCGCCCTCGTGTAGACCACTAAAAATCAGAGAAACTACTGAAGCGCCCATTCCATCAAGCTTCTTGCACGCATGGACCCTCTTCAATATTTGTTTGAGAAGTCGGCTATCTCCGGAAGAATTGCTCGGTGGCAGATGCTGCTAGCAGAATTTGACATACATTATGTCACACAGAAGTCCATGCATTGTACCCGCAGTTGCTGAGAAAGGCAAGCTAGAGATGATATCAGCCTTGCTGTTGAAGAAGGGGGTGAAAGAGGGTCAGCCGACCTACCTTGCCGCCCTTAGAGTGGAGCAAGAGAAGCTCCCAGAGGAACCTTTACCGCGGGAGATCGTTGAGCTCCTGTACCATGGCGAGTCCTTCTCTGTCAGTTGTGGTGTAATTGCGCTCTGTCGGTGACAACCTCCTACTCCCACAGTGGGATGATCTAGTTTGGAAGGCCCTTCTTGAGCCAATGTACAATATAAAATAATATATATAATTTATAATATATATTATTTTTTTATTTAATTATTATTAATATTTATTATTATATATATAAAAATTATTTAATAATTATTATTATATATATTAAATAATATATATATTTTTATTTAATTATAAATTATATATATTATTATATTATATTTATATAGCGTAGAGAGAAGCAGAGACATGTACATGAAATGACTTGTCCCAGTCCGGAAACCGAAGTATAGGGGCTGTCACTAAGCACTCCTTGAAATACTGGAACGCATTCTCCTGCTCTGGTCTATCTGGCAGTTCACTACGCGCCGAATGATTCTTTGCTATTTCCTTTCTCTCTCAAGGGAACGGTTCTCGGGCTAGGTCCAATTCCAAACCTAAGGTAATGACTTTCTAAAGGCAAAGCGCTAAATAAAGGGAAAGCAAGTACCAATCCCCTTCTTGGGAAGAGAAGCAATTTACAACTGGAGTAATAAAGAGGATTGAATGAAGCAGAGTGCTTTCGTTCGCCGCTTCCCTTCTCAGTGCGAGACAAGTGCGAGACATTCTTATCTCGTCTGATGCGGGTGATGAAATCCTATCATAGGCAGTTTGAAGAGAGGTTGTACTAGCTTCCGATAGGCCGGCCAAACGGAAAGGCGGAAGTGATGATGGAAGGAAATTCCGGAAATTAGATATTAGGGGAAGAATCTAACAGATCCAACTTTCTTTCTACCTGCGCCTAAGTAGACCTTGCATGGATAAATGAACAGTGACGGAGTGGATAGATGAGGCAAACAAGAGAAAAGGTTCTCATAAGTTCGGAAGAAAGAGGGCAGAAGCAGATCTTTATTTTGATCCCGTCTAGTGGAATTGGCGGAAATGATGCATTTCCATAGAGAGAAAGGGAAAGGAGTTGCTGGAAAGCCTGGAACCGAACCTGACCTCCTTATGTATGTTGCCCATCGTTGACGCGATGGTGGAATTCCCCCTATCTCTGGCGGGTTGCCCAGGGAAGTCATAAAGGAATGGACATCCGGAACCATGTTACGTGCCCACGAAGTTTGGAGTGGATGCCCGACCTCCTCTACCCCCGAATCCCTTGACCACGCCCCGCTCCGGGGATCACTGAACGAGAGGGACACCCGGCACCATCTATCCCATCGGATCAATCATCCTACCCTGCTGCAGTTACGGAAATGAATGGAATAGACAGTGAGGGAAATAGATATATAGTCACTTCAAGTTGAGAGAGGTTCGGTATACGCTTCTCCATTCCGGGACCGAACCAAGCCACTTTTCTCTTTTGCCTATCCCAGAGATGTTTTACCCGATGACCCACTCGCACCAGAACCGATAGTCAGGAATTCTATCTCACCCTCCCATTTCGCCAAGGGAGTATTTGATTCGCAGCATTCATTGGATTGTTTTTAAGTAAAAAGAAAGATAATATACTTTCCAGATGTCAATACCCCACCTGGGAAGGAACCATTCCCGATCGGATTGCCTACTGCCCCAAGTGTTCGTTTCCCGCTACACAACCGTCTATAATCCTCGAGTACGAAGTGGCCAACCAATTGAAGAGAACTCAAGCGCAAATCTCTATCTGGGAATTGCTCATGACCTCGCCAGCCTTACAACATAGGGGGCTCTAAAGGTCAGGCATTAAGGCATAATTCGATGCTAATCCCCGACAAAAAACAGCATCGCAAGCCGATGTTGTAAGTCAGTCGATGCCTAGCTCCTACTGGTATTGAAGGCCAGCAATCTATCTTTTATACAGAATCCCATTCGAGGTTCGCAGGGTTCATAAACCTGGCAATCTTCCCCGCCGGGTAGGGGGCATTCTCCGTCTTAGGCGAATCAATATCGATAGAGGAATGCTGGGAAAAAGAGCAGTGAAATACATCTTTCTAAGCTTGGTTGCCTCCGTCGATGTATCGCTCTATCGGTCCGGCCATTGGAGCCTTCTTCCCATTCTTTCCTCCAAAACCGGGGCCCCACCCATAACATAAGGTGCTGCCATCTCTGCTAATCACCCCCCTTCACTCTCTCCTGCATCTGGGAATCCGAGCTGTCTTGGTATTCTTCGCCAGGCAACCAACATGAATCAATCAATGCTTAAAACATAGGATTTCTAATTGTCCAGTGGAATCCTTCATCGCTTCGTCCATGAGCGGTCCGTAGAGCGCTTTATCCCTATCACCTTAGGGAAGGCTTTCTCTCTCTAACTCGAAGTGCAGCTTGGATTACAGTCTGTGAGTGAGGATACGTATCGTATGGGGAATTCGCATGGAGCGAATTTTTCTTATGGTGCTGGCTCGCTGGTCGTGCGCTCTGTGCTCTGCTTTGTGGCGTGCTCTCTTCAGTGGGCGTGCTCCTTGTATGGCTCTGCCTTTGGCGCATGTCTGCCCTTTCCCTTATAGCCTAGCCTGCTCACACCAAGCGTGCTACCGTAATGGCGGTTTGCTATTCTGTTTCTGCCTGTCTATCTGCATGCGTCCTTCCGTGCCTATTCAGTTTCCTGCTGTGTCGTGCTAAACAACGGTTGCTGCTGCTGGCGGTCGATCTCCCCTCCGCTTTCCCCCTATCCACAGTCCATCATTTATGGACCCCTTTCTGGCAGCCCTATCTCCTACTCTGTTTGTTCTTTGCTTTGCCTACACTACAGCACCTGTTCCTCTTTGATCTAGTGGTATTTCAGCCGTGTACAGCGAGTGGTTGTTCATTGTCTTCCTGTTCTGGCTCCTTGCCTGTAAGCAGCCGGTGCTGTGAGAGTCATGCCGAGGCGCGGTGCCTTTGGTCTGTGTTGCTGATCCCTACCCTGCTCAATGCATGTGATGACGGAGGTCGTTTCCAATTGTGTTTCCAGCCATAGGATAGTGACCCGATAGGAGTGAGTGTAGCCGGGTAGTTGCGATCTTGCCGCGTCCCTGCGTTGTGGCCTTCCCCATAGAGCAGTATGGCCAGGACATTCCATAAGCGTGAGAGCTTGGACAACTGATGCCCTGGTGACCGGTGTAGCGCCCCATTTAGTCTCGTTCGTGTGCAGAGCGAATAAGCGGTTGAAAGTCCTTGATCAGAACAAGATTAGTGAGCTGAGGTAAAGAGTTGCGTCTTAGTCTTCTTCATGCTTCTCCTCATCGGGAAGCATCTCGCTGGTCCAAGGCAGGCTTCTATCTACCGAAAGACCAAAACATACGGGCTGGCGCGTGGAAGGCTGGTTGACACCATCGACTGACTCCAGCATCTGACGTGCTCATGGGACCAGTGTACTGCTTTGCCCAAGACGGGGCCAGAGAAGGAAGAGCCTGTATCAACATCCGTGTAATCGAACCATGCCCTCGCAGCATCAACCGTATTACCGCTTCGGGCTAAGTCAGTATTTGGGTTACCAACCTTACTCTGACAATAGCCAAGTTGAATTGCAAAGCGGCTGGGTAAATAAGGCTGCAGCTCGACCGAATTAGATTGACGAAGAATGTTTTAGGCCGAATGAAGCGAAGCCAGATTATGTCGGAGTTGGACAGGGAAGAGCGTCCTCTAGGACCATCATCCTTTAGAAAAAGCACCATGTCAGTAGCGAAAGGGGGACGAACCGGGTAATCATGTCTTTCTGACGTAATATCTCTCGAGCCTCTTGAAGAGAGCAGTTGTGAAAGCAACAAAAGGCAGAGAGAAGGAAGAGAAGAAGGATTAGTAATTAGTACTTGCCCAGCCGAGGATTCTATTTTTGTCCCTGAGTTCAAGACGCTGCCTAAAACGAGTCTCGGTCATAGAGAGGCATTGATTTCTCAATGAAAAAACCCCCTTCCCGCCTCAACTGCAGAGCTAGATGCAGATACAGGTCTAGATGCGAGATGATCCCGAACCGATTTCATAACCACCATCCATCACCAATCACATTCCACATCCCACTTATAACTTTTCGATTCCTAGTTCCGGGTAGATTTCGAGTTGAATGAAAGCACTGAACCGTAAAGGGAAAAAATGGGATTCCGGGACAGGACAAAGAGAATAGGAACCCCGCCCTTAAACCATGCTTGACATCGATGAGTTTAGAACCACCAGCTAGGATCGGATCGGCTTTTTCTACATCAAGTGCTTCCCCAACTACTTTGACGAGCGGGATAGGAAGTGCCTCCCGCTTTATATCAAGCCCAAACGGATGCTTGATATGGCAGTACGCGAATAGATGGAGATCCGGGTGGGATGATGGCACAGACGGACTGCTTTAGGATCGGGGACTGGATGTAGAATGGAATACGCCCATCAAGACAGGGCAAGCAATTGATCCATACCAGCCGGTTCCCGCCGCTAGACGAGGATCGGCCCAGGGGAATTAGGTACCGGCGAATGACCAAGAGACTGACTACCCGATAGAGACAGCTGCCAGGTAACGCACTACTGATATGAAGCTCTTTGAGGTAGCAACGTTCAAAACAAGAAAGCAACGGCAGACATTGCCCGTTAAATAAGAGAAAGGTTTTTTGGTGGTACCACCTGGACCTCAAGACCTACTGCCACCACAACGCCGCAAAAGAATGTTCAACGGCGACAACGACCTCAAAAAAAAAGGCTATCTATGATGTCGCGTCTCAACTCAGGAAGATTCCAGCCCCAATATCTATGGAATAGGTTTGTTTTTTACCTATTTAAAATTGTTATTGCCAGAAACCGCGTCGGAACATGCGTTAGCCTGCGGGGAGGCTGAAGCGTTCTATGCTTACCGGACTGAGATGGAAGTTGGAAGGGTATACAGAAGCTGGCCAATAAAGACAAAGGAGTTTAGGACGAAAGCAAATGATTTCGATCCTGATCGGCCACGGGTAATCATGGGCCGTTACTATGACCACAAGGTTTTCTATACTTTGAACTATGAGACAGTACAGCGACGACGTGGCTATGGGATAGAAATAGCTCTGACATGCCATAAGGACTTCTCACATTCACGAATTGCGATGTATATTATGGTGAGATGAACCACAACAGGCCGCTGTATATCACGGTGAAGGCACAAAAACTTCCAATACCTAGAGCCTTCGTGTCATCCATCAACATCATTCCACTCTTTTTTTCTTGATTCTTTTGGCCTGTCAAGAGACGAACTTTTACCAGATCCTTCCTTTTATTATTTTATTCATGGAGTCGGAAACATGACGCAGAAGAGCATCGGCTATATCAAGCTCGAGGTTGCTGTATGAGGGCTGCTTGGAACTCATAAATTTGAGGTCGTGGACTTCAGGCCATCGGTACCATATGTGACTGGGAAGGCCTTGGATCCACACGAAAAAAGTCGTGCCGTCTTCCTACCACCAGTGTAACAAATATTCGACAAGGGGTCCAGCACAAACAAGATCATCGCCTTAATCAATCCGTTTTTTTAGGATTGGATTCAATTTCATTTTGTTTTGCAGAAGCGGAGTCTTTTTTGCCAAAGAAAAGGTTTTGAAAAAGAGAAAGGGATTGTCCGGTCCCGTAGTACCTCCCTCGCCGTCTGCTGCCATCCCAATGAAGTCCGGCACCATAGTTCGATCTGGTGGAGTTACCTCGATCCCTTTACCTGTATAGAGTTCGTTTTCATCGGATCAGAAAGGAGAGTGTTAACGTTAAGCAAGAAGAGCTACGAGTTGGACGATGGACTATTTCACCGACCGTCACTTCTCCTTTCTATCTGCCGAAGACGCAAGTAGCCCAAGGACAGTTCTCTTTTCAAAGTCCCCACTCAACTAGATAGTTCATTTCTTTCATACAGGAAAGCAATCGGACACTCGCCACTGTCTTGAGGAAGAGGCAAAAGGGAGGGGGCATATATACTAACGGGCTTTGAAGCTTGATTCCGCTTCAATTCATATGAAAGAACTCAATGTTCATCGAACCTGAAAGTCACTCGCTGCCTTGTAACATGCCTTTCCTCTACTCCAACAGCTAACTCGATGGCACTTTCTTGTAAGAAAAAAACGGATCTTTTCCGAACTTGCGAGCTAATGACTTACTTCCGAACCGATTCCCCTAAATTCGAGACTTGACTTGAAGAAAAGGATCTTATTCAGGAAGCTAGCCCGAAAGCAATAGAAAGAATGTTTCCTTTCCCACTTTAACGTTAACTGGCTTAAACTAGAGATACGGGAACCTTTCAAAGGGTTTTTTTTATTTATATAGTTTATTGAGTTGAGTTGAAGAGTAGCTCGACCTGCTACAAAGGAAAAGGAGGGAAAGACGTAAAGGCTCTTTAGAGAAGATTACGGGGGAGAAGGTTATATATGAGCTGCTTTGATCAAACCTGGTAAAGCCTGCTTTCTTATCTGAGTTATCACGCCCGATTGCGTTGGCGTCGGTGTCTTATGCATGGTGTCAGGAAAAAGTTCCAATTTCTTGGTTAGGAAAGGAAGTTTTCTTGTCCTCTTTCCTCGTATATACAGTCGAGTGAAAACATACCTTTTCAGTGGCTTTAGTCCTATTTTCCCAGTCCCAGCTTAAGTACCTATTCCCCAAGCTAGCCTACGATCCCACCAACTATTAGCGTAAGCTAGTGCGAGTTATGGCCTTCCGTACCTCTCCCGTTGCTAAGGTCTCGCTACATTTCATCGGAGCTCTATCGCTCTCGTGTATTGCATAACCTTAACCTCGTACTATGGTCTTGCTACTTCGTTCCAGAAAGCGAGTACCAAAAATGAGAAGAGTTTTCTGGGGCGCGGGTATAGCATGGTGGTTCAAGCTCAAAAGTAAGGTCTTATATCTTTAAATATGCATCCAAACCTTTACCAAAGAAAGTTTTTCTTTTTCCTCTAATGCGCCAGTGGACGATAGCTTGAAACGATAGGGGTAAAGGCAGTGTCGATGGTAATTGAGTGAGGTTGTATCATTATCATTTGAATTGATGAGATTCGATTATGTAATTATTGAGATTCCACGATGGACGTCACGTAGTTACTTCTCTTCTAGCCAGTTGTTAACCAGCTAGTAGAGTAGAAAGACAGCCAGCGCTCTTTATGTTAGGCAGAAAGTCAGCTAGTATTGGTTTTTACCAATTCATTAAGTTAGAACGCTTGCCCAGTGATGGAAGTATTGGTTGGAAGCCCCCCAAAAGGGGGCCTACGCTTGCTCCTCCGTTTTGAATCTCGAAACCGGTGTCATTTCCTCTTCATTGATGCTATACTGCAATGTGGATAAGGGTCCTTCATCCAATACTTCTTCGGTAGTCGGGGTTCCTATCAACTAGCCGAGCGGGGAGTGGGGAAGGGTATATGGCTGACCCAGGCAGCGAAGGCTTCCACAAGAAGCCAGCCACAGCATACCCTAGAACAAGCGCATCGAAGCGGTCAGAGGAGAGGACCTTAGGAGGCGGACTCATCGCCCCGGGGCGGAGAACTAGCATAAAGCCATAACTCTCTGGGCGTCAAATGCAACCCATGCCCAACATCCAGTCAGCTACATCACACTCTTCTGAGTGGAAAAGGTTCGAGTGAAAGCCAGCTGCATGAAGTACATCATATGTCCGCGGGTATGAAAGGGTCATACCATTCATGCACAAGATTCGTCACCCACACTTGCTTACCTGTAGAAAAACAACATTTAATCCTTCATACTGAGCATTCATGTCCATCACGGATAGTTCCATGATACATAAAGATCCATCTGACGAGCTAGCAGCACCGGAGCCTCGTTCAGTATGAAGTTGAATGCAAGCCTATGTCCATCTCGTGTAGCGGAAGAGGGAAAGCAACCCGCGACATTAGATACTTGAATAGTTTTATACACTCCGAGTTGTTGCGATTGCCTTCCTTCTCCCTTCATTCCACACGTACCTCTTCTTCCTTCTAGATGGCGAGTTTCCTTATCTTGATCTTTCCCAGTGGAGAGGTTGACGTGACACCTTACTACATGAATTCATCACAGACTCAAGTGGAAGATCAAACGCGGTATTGTACCATTCCAATTCGTAGGATCTTGACATCTAAGTTGCTGGATTGTCTCATTCGCAGGTCGTTCTATGGGAGCCATCATACCACAACTATTATGTACTCCCGAACTACCGAATCGTTTTTTTCTGCGAGCCGCTTTCCGCCGCGTATACGTATATAAAAAAAATAAGAAATCACCCCCGGAAGAAGAATTTGTTGAGCCCCCTTCCAAAAAAATCAGAAGAACCGAATAGGGTCTCGCCCTAATGAATAAGCAGGAGAGGAGCTTACGTAACGAGTCTATATCTATAGGCGAATCAAGCCGATGACTGATACAAGGAGGGCAAGGAAGATTCGAAAAGCAAGAAGAAATGGGGTTCGGGGATCACAATCTCGGTTTTCACTAGGAGTTCTCTGAACCTACTCACAAATGACTGGACATTCTCATTGGCACCTTGGATGGTGTCTTGAAGATCTGTGATGGTAGGCTTTTTTCCACTCAAATATGAGTATTGGCTCATGAACTTGTCGGCCAATTCCTCGAATGTAGAAAACAACTGGCAGGCTCCCAAACCATGCTGCAGCGTTTCCTTCGTTACTCTTTTGGAAAAGGTAAATAAGGTTATCCTTATTTTCCCTAACCGGGAAAGTGTCATTGACGAAGAGCCGTAGGTGGTTTTGTGGGTCACCTTTTCCATCCAATTTTTTCAATATTTGTACCTTGTACCAGTGTGGCAGATTGACATTAGGGCAATGACATAATGAGGCAAATGTTCCCGAGGGTTCAACTTCCTTTAGAAATAAAGACGAGGAAGATAGATCCAGAAGCCAACCTCCATCAACATCGATGGTTGAGTTGGGTAATTATGGTATTCCATCCCAGCTTACTCTCGAGAGAGGTATCAACAATTAGGCTCTTCAAGGCAATGTCAATTGAAGAAGAAGAAGTTACGAGTGCAATTACATGAGGGAGAAAGGACGGTTTCAATATTTTTTCGTAATCCTTTGTTATAGACGTTGGGGCCTAACTAACTATATTCCATTCCATTGTTGATATCGAATACAAATATCTATCTACTTTCTTGGTCCTATATTCCCAAAAAAAGATTGGTACCACGGCTCTCTGTGACTAGTGGGATATTTCACTTGCAGGAGTACCGGTTTTTCTATTTAGATTATGTAAAATAAAAGCCTTCATATGTTGGGGGCCCTGCTAACGTCCGGAAACAGAAACCGGGCGGCTACTGCAAAAGCTGCTTTGGGTCTTGTTGGCCTCTTCCTCTGCTGCTTGGTATAGCCTTTCGGATCGAGGGTCCTACTCGTGCCCAAACAAGGAACCCCGCCCGACTGGTACTGGTAGGTAGGTTAAGGATTACTTACATTGAAAAGACTCTTCTCCAGCCTCAGAAGTCACGCCAGTCCTAGCTTGCCTCTCGAGTGAGTCGCCTTGATCTCGAATACCGCCTGTGTCTATCTCCTTTCAAGTGTGCTCCCTGCCACGCTACTCTCACAGCAACTGTCACTGTGTGGCTAACAACAACAGTACCAGTTCGTGCATCAGTGGTTCAAGTGCAGTGCCCAGAAAGAGTTCACAGATCTATGGGAAGTCTATTCTATAGAATTTTATTTTAGTAAGTGGCCTTAGTTGAATAACCTAAAGCACCGGTCTTCTTATCAGCAGCAGAAGCAATCCTATGGGATTGGGTTCTCCTCCACGATTTACTTTTGTATGTAAATAGTTGATTCTTTCTGGACACATGGCTATCGTATGTCCACAGCGTTACAACTCGAGTTTTCTCCGCATCAAACAGCTCATCACGTGGGTATTTTTTATGCAATCATCTTCCAAGCGTTCTTCTCTATGGCTTTTTGACATTTACACTGGGGCATATGACGAGCAATCCGGCTGCGTCTCATCCTCGCCGTACCAAGGCAAAAGTGTCGTCTTCACCGGTGACCAGCGGAGTGCAGCTCGAAGTCCGGCAATGAACCTCGATGAGGTACTGCACTGAGCGAGCGATCTTTCGTAAACCGCCGGAAGAAGGGAAAAAAATAGCTACAATGGGATTATCACCCTTTCCTACGTTTCTTGCTTTCCAGTCTCGGGTTAGTTCTCATCTTGAGGTGGTTCGGCACACTGTCGTACTTTGGTCCAGTTATTCGGTCTTTCGTCAACTCGTCAACCTATCTCTCGTCCGTCGCAGGTTCAAATTGAGCCAACAGTCTGGTTGGTTTAAGAGCCATAAGTAGAGGGTTGGCTTTCTCAGCACGAAATTGGCTCTCAAGTCGAGGTCGAGGGGCTCGTTCGGCACGGCTGGTCAAAGTCAAAAGGCGAAGCTGTCGGTACACGGTACATTCAATCAAGTCCGTTGCTGGTGCAAGTCAAAGCAGCTAGTTCGAGGGTCCAAGTCTAGCTATAAGCTAGTGCGAAGGCTAGCTGGTGAAAGTCGATAACGCTTAGTCGGTGAATTCGGTGAATAAGCCTTCCCAGGCGTGGAACTCTTGCTTGTTGGACGCTTTCCAGTGGTAGTTGCGTCAAGCAGCATAAGCGCTAACCTGATCTAAGGAAAGAGGCAGCATAAGCGGGAGACATGGCCCAACCTAGTTCGAGCTTGCTTCTCTTAGTCCCACCCATGCATATTCTCCAGAACCAGGGGCTTTAGCCTATTGAAAACCAGGCCTATTGAACCTTGCTCGGAAGTCAAAACCCTTCGCAACGCTTGGAAGGGGAAGGGTCAAGTCTTTCTGGCTAGTGCCGAGACCTTTTATAAGCAAGCGCTAGTGAAATGAAAGTAAGAACTAAAAGCGAGCCCAGAAGAGCGAGTGGACAAAGCCTGCCCTTCAAGTACAGAAAAAGTGTCGCCTGCCGCCACCTTTCCTCTCTATTCATTCTCGGTTCGATCCTACACAATTCCTCTTTCCCCAAGCAAGGGCTGGTAAACTCGTTCCGCAGACTTCTCGAGGTCTATACTACATACCAATCGATCGAAATCAATCCCCTTTACAACATAGGGGGCTCTAAAGGTAAGGTGCTTGCGGGCGCTTGCGACTGCAGTTTTCCATCTCTCTGCAGACAGTGCCCCAGGGGAGTTTACTCGTCTCTGGGGACTTTTTTACTCATTGTTGGGAGATCGTAGCGGATGATGTTGTTGCTGCTGTCCAAGACTTCTTTAGTGGAGGTTGCCTTCCAAGAGGATACACCTCCTCCTTCCTCGCCTTGATCCCTAAAACAGAGGATGCCTCCAAGTTTTCTGAGTTCCGTCCCGTGTCATTTCATCTAAAAAATCATCTCAAAAATTTTGACTAACAGGCTTTCTCGGGTGCTTCCAAAGATTATTTCACCTCAACAAGGTGCCTTCATCAGTGGAAGAGGGGCTTGCGTGGACTGTGTTTTTCTCGCCCAAGAAATGGTCCATGATCTTAATCGCCAAGTCTATGGAGGCAATGTGTTACTTAAACTTGATATGATGAAGGCCTACGATCGTCTAGAGTGGAGCTTTCTCTTCTCCGTCCTGCGGCGGTTTGGCTTTTCAGAACCATGGATCAACCTTATTTAAAAAATGTTTTCTAAAGGTTCTCGCTTCTTTTGAATGGAACAGTTGCAGGATACTTTCATTCGACTCGGGGGCTTCGACAAGGCGATCCACTAGCCCCCAGCCTCTTCATTATTGCTGAGGAAGTCCAAGTCATGGGATTGGTTCGTTCTTCAGAAGACGTAATGAAACACTTGTCCCACCCACTACGTAGTGATGCCTCTACCTGATCTGAAGCCGTGGGACGATTGAAAGACTTGTTCTTGCGCCCCGCCCTTTCCGATAAGCCGATAAAAAACGACGTTCCAGAGGCATCTTCCATTCATTTCGATTTTGGTCTTTCTGCACCATATTTAGATCTGCCCCTTCTGCGATCCGGAATTCCCAGCAAATCCTTGACTCCTCGAATACGATGGGATTTCACACCTGGCGAATCTTTCACTCTACCTCCTCTGACTAAGACTATAGGATGTTCCTGCGAATTATGACCTTCGCCTGGAATGTGAGCAAATATATCATGTCGATTGCTCAACCGTACTTTGGCTATCTTACGTAGAGCTGAATTTGGTTTTTTCGGTGTTCTCGTCGGAACACGCAGGCATACTCCTTGCTTCTGGGGACATTGATCCGAAGCTCGAGTACGGTCCGTGCGCCGTTTTTCTTCTCTACCATGACGAATCAATTGATTGAATGTAGGCATCCCTCTTTCCTATGTCCTTCCCCCCTTTGCCCTATCACTAGTGCTTACTCCCGATCCGAAGCACCCCTTTTCCATTCATAGAGAGATCCAATCGTCAAAATCAATAAAAAGGCCATCATGGACCAAGATCCAAACGGATCAATCTTGTTGGGAGGTACTGCCCAAGGAGAAGAAAAGGTGACTTCCGGATCAGGGATAATAAATAAAATAGGAACCGGATAAAATCGTATATCGAAACGACTTCTGGCATCACCGGAGGGATCGGAACCACATTCGTGGGCCGACAATTTTTCTGGATAGGTCGAACTATTGGAAGCAAATGGAAAAGGAACGCCGAGTGGGATCAAAGAAACTAGCGGACTGATCACTAAATAGATACAAATAGGTGAAAATTCCGACATCACAAAAGCCCACTTCGTTCTCTCGCTCTGCTCGCGGCGCTCCTTGCTCGCGGAGCGGCATACCGGAAAATAAATCGTCCCTTATCGGAATTGAACCGATGCCTTCCGAGTTGGTTTGTACCGAGAGATCCGGATGCAAGCTCTGGCCTTGTCGTTAATGGCTCGCTTGAAAGACCCGTGGAGGCCTCCCGAGATGCGAGTCAGTGGCAGACAGTGCGACTATTCCCAAGCACCCAGGAATGGAACATCCAACAATAACTTTGACCTTATTTTTTTCCGGAAGGCGGCACTTTCAAGGCGTCCGTTAATCACTGCAAGACCTACTTGAGGCACTTGAGGGGTTTCGGGCCTAAGAAATTCAGGGAAGGGGGATACGGTACGGGGTACAACCGCCCTACACCTTATGCTATGTTGATTGGTTTCACACCGGGTTTAGTGTCTCGTATTTGTATTCGCGCCTTGCCCGCGTTCAAGGGCGTTCACCCGCGTGATGCTTTTACAGAAGGTCGCATCACTAACCCTCAAGTGACTCTTCCCATACCCCGGAGAAAAAACGCTGTCGACCATAACACGAGAAAGTTAGGCCAACGAATACAAGAGGGGTTTCCCGGGGCGGGGTGCCCCGACTCAAAGCCGTATTCCCAATTTGCCAGCCAATGTTGTAACCATTAAGCGCCATGGATGCAACACAGAGAGAATCGTCAATCTCAGCGAGTTTTCTAGGTTTTTTTTGGTATTCCTTCTCGAGCTTCTATTTCTTCCGTTAAGGGAGATTCGGGAAAAGATGGAATAGGAAGACGTGTTTCCAGAACGAACAAGATACGGGTGGAGAAGGGGAAGTTAGCAAAGTTAGACAAGATTGGAATGGGCATAGGAACATGTATTGATGTACCAGATCGGCTAATGCTCCCAGGTTGATGCGATGTATTCCACCAGTTGACTGGAGACTTTATTATTGGTATATCGATCGGTCCAGCACGGATTGAAATAGGAGCCGGTTCGACAGGAAGCTTTTGAAAACGCAGTGCACCCAGGTAAATAAGGAACAAGATGAATACAGAAGTTAAACGAGCATCCCACACCCGAAAGGTACCCCACATAGGCTTTCCCCGAAACCCCCCAGTCACTAAGGTAAACAAAGTAGAAAAAGCACCAATTTCTGTACCGGTTCCGGAAGAGCGAAGAAAAAGGGGATGTTTTGTTAATGGGAACAAGGAACTGTTTATAGCCGTTGCGATATAAAATACTATACTCATCCGAGCCGCAGGAACATGTACATACGGAATACGAGAATTTCCACCTTGTTGAAGATCTGGTGGTGCTACCCGAAGACTTAAATGAATAGCCATCGCTGTTAAGAACAACCGAGATCCAATTAGAATTTGCGCGTAGCTTTTTGTCTTTGACATAAAAAAAGAAGGTTGTAATAACGAAACGGACATGTGATAATTTTGTCCTTGCCTTGCTAGTGGAACAAGAAAGACAATAAATTAATAAATTAATAAATTAATGTAACAACATTCTCCAATTTCTTTGAGTAGATCATGTTTTACTTGGTTTTTCTTTCCTTTTTTTTATCGGGATGGCAATCTCCGCGACCCCTTCGGAAGGAGCCGCGAAGCCGCCTGGGCTAATTGAGGAGAGATCAAGCCTCTTTCTACGCAGTCAAATGATCAACTTGTACAGCGTAAAGCTTGACATGATAGGGCAGATAGAACTGAACAAGCGTCGGGAGCCTGTTCACCACGATCCTTTATGTTCCTTCTATGAGAGGCCGTGCTCCTGCGAGGTATACCTGATCGAGTCAGCGATACTTTCACTTTTTAGGGCAAGAATACATCCTCCGGCCGTCCACCCCAGAACACCGTCAAATGGTGCGATGATGCTTTTGGGTATTGGGACAGGAATAGCACTCCCGACGCTTGCTTAAGTGCCAGCATCGACTTATTTGGTGTTGAGTGATTTGGCTCAGGGACCTCTGCATCGGACGCCTCAGAGTGTGATACCAGTCATTTCGGGACTATGTGCCGATCACTTGATGACTCCCCGTCGAGAGCCAGTGACAATGGTGCTTATGGGGCTCCACCTTTTCTGGCTTTCGTTTCACTCAGGGGTTCATCAATCAGGCTGAACGCTTGCTAAATCGTTTTCTATGGGCTGGACCGGAACTAAAAATAAAAATAAAAAAAAAAGAAGAAGTCTTTCGAAAGAAGGAACAAGGGACGCCTCATTCCATTAAGCAAGAACCCGAGCTAAGAGCAGGGCAGATGAAGTCGACAAATCGGATCTAAAAGAAAAGGCCCGTACATATAAAGCATTGAAATTAAAAACCTATCTACCGATTGGCTTATCGCAGTCCCTAACTAAAGTTTTTGACTAATTCACATTGCCATTGAGAAGGTTTTGAGCTCTAAGCAAGAAGAAGCAAACGTAGGGTGGTCGAAGATCAGTGACTGCAAGGGATGTGAGTGCGCTCTGATCTCCGACCTCCTAGGCACCAAGCCAAGGATTGACTTCGCTAACCAGCCCTTATCAACTTAACCGAAGTATCTATTATAACAAAAGTGGAAAGGGGCATACCTTGAATACAGATCAAGATTCACTCATTCACTCTGGCACTGACTTAGGAAAGTACTTGAAGAAAGAAAAGTACCAAAGAAGAGCTAAGAAGAGCGGGAAGATCAATTAGAGCCCTCCGCACGCAACTTCACTCAGACCGGCACCACACGCTGGGTGAACAAGATAAAACAAATTTACAATTCCAGGGAAGGATGACCGAAGACCTCAGACTGATTGATCCAGGAAAGACCCTTTGCCCGACAGAACCGATACCCTTTCCGACAGACCAAACAAGGGATTGACGCCTACCAGGAATGCTTACCAAAGCCCATATCCGTTAACTGCCAACCGTTTTCTTGCTTGGCTTATACCGTAACTCTTTGATTGGCTTGGCCTTAACTATACAAGGAAGACCATATACCTTTCTTGATTGGCTTACCGATATGCTTGCCATATACCTATTTCTTTATCTATAGTCTTTTAGCTTCAACTTACTTATTGCTTTCTGTTTCTATTTCATTCTTCTTTTTTTCTATATGAGCCTATTTCTGCTTATTTCTTGTTGTATACTTGTTATACCTGTTGTATACTTATTGTTATTACTCCTCTTTATTTCATAGTTAAAAGCTATATTAACGCTCACCTCCACCCCTCGGATTAAGACTCACAAAGGAAATATTACTTTATTATTCTTTCGTTTTATTGATCACTTCCTCGCGAAATTGGATATAAGTAATAGACTCGTGGCCATGAGTGCGGAGATCATTAATAAAGAAGTTCACGTGGTCGCGAGCCCCTTCCCGAAAGCCCTGGTCGTGGGAATACGTGGTCTCAATGTGGTTAGTGATTTCCTTGTAGAAATCCTGAAAGTCGTCATTCAGACGATAAGTTAGGCTTGCAACTGTTCGCTCCTCGGTTCTGAAGTTAATTACCTCAGGATCGGGGTCATTTGAAAAGAGAAGGAAGAGGCGATCCTTCATCTCAAGTTTTTTTCCCATCAGCCCAACTTCGAATTCCTCAAAGTCGAGATGAGGTCGGTACGCCCACTCCCCGAGGTCTGCGGTTTCTTTCAGGTTGCGATGAATATCATGCACATATTCCTCATCTACCTCCCCCCGGCTAAGTAGATTTTGTGCTTTGAGCAGTATCCTTTGTTCTCGCTCCATAGACTCCATCCTAAACTGCGGAATCGAGATGACCTCGGCTGCCTCCGGGTCGAACTCGACCTCTGACTCATCCTCGGACACAGAAACTTCAGAAGAGGATGAGCTCTCGCAATCATCTGATCCCGAGGATCCATCAGTTCCTCTCTCATCATTTGAGAGGACCAGGGAAGCACCAGCCTGCGGCGTTTGGTCCGGAACTTGAATGCTTTCGCTGGCCTCCCCTTTCAGGAAGGGCGCTACTGCCCTCAGCAGGTCATTCTCCTCCTCCCCAGGAACGAGAAGAGGAGCTGGACCAGGTGAGTGGGGATGCAGCTCTGGGGATCGCCCGGCTGGGCCCTCCTCTCTCGAGGCAGAAAGGCTGGGTGGAGAGGATGCTCCCGACCCCTCTTGCGGGTCCCCCCTGAAAAGCGGATTAGACACCTCTTCGAGCTCCCCGAAGTAGGATTGGGTACTAAAACCGTGGTACAACACCATCGATGAAAAGAGAAAACTCCAAGAAAGGTATTCCAAAACCGAAACGAAGAACGGCTTCACGAGAACCCGTATATAGAGAAAAACACAGAAATACATAAAGAAAAAATAAATTAAGACCACCAAGCGGTTCCGTGATTTTCCAAAAAAAAAACGAAAGCCAAAGATTAATAAACACAGGAAAAAGGTCCAACAGTACAGAGTGGTCATTATAGCGGTTCCTTCTGATCCTAGAAAACGTCCGAAAAAACCGGCTACGGAACTACCGAGCAGAGGCAAAAAGACAATAAGTAGATACATAATTTCGAGTGTATTCATCAAACAAAAAAATCAGACAATGAAAGAGCGGCCTGTCATTGAGACAAAAACGTGTTAAGCATATAAGCACTTTCGACTTGACTTGCAGTGGTCAGTCATGCAAGACGGGAAGATAGTTTCGTTCTTCAGAGTCGTTCGACCGGAATCAATCACCGCTGCTTTCAAAAGGGCAGCTGCTACTATGGAGATTCCATTCCGTCTCTATCTATGTCATTTCGAGATACGAAAGACGACTTTCGAGAGTTTGACTATACCTATTCTAGGAGAAGTTCGAATCCGTTCCGTTCGGATATTGATCGTAGCAAGCGTCACTTCCTTCATTGGATAGGTTCAGGCTTGCTTGTCTCGCTCTCATATTGGAAGGCTAGGTTTGGAACCCTCTAGGAACTGAATCGCTAGAAAGATCTCTTCTTTCGTTTAAACCAAGTGGGCCCTAAACCAAAGCTTTGATCGCCGCGCTCCCCCCTTATTGTTAGTCCTCTTACCATACACCACTTCGAATGGTGACTTCCCCCCTTACTTAACATAGGCCGATTCACTTAATTTTATAGGAAAACTCTGCAGTTGGAAGAACTTATTCCCACTTGCTCGGTCTCCCTTGCACTAAGCTCCTCAGAAAGTCTTCCAGTAAACCGACGACTGGAGTCTGGCCGTCCTGAGTGATAAGCACTGCTAAACCTCAGTTCAGTGCCTAATTTCTTCCATAGCACCCTCTATTAGAGGGCAGACTGGTGTCTTGATCGGACGTAATGCTCCCCTTTCGTCATAAGGCGTGGTTTCTCACCACCTAATGATGATCAAATCACGATCATGGGGTAGCCCGGTTCTAATTCCATATGCAGATTAGAATGGAAATCAAGACCCCGAAGCTTATTTAGTTCCAGATGATGCAGAGCCAATTCTAATTCCTGATCCAATCCCATCTCCTGAGCAATACCTATAACTTCTTAAAATGTAGATTTGCCCGAACTTATTTAATAAGGCAAGATGGAGACCTGATTTGGACCCTCGTGATCGAGCTTATGATTGTAAAGAACGCGGAGCCATAGTCAAACGATCCAAACCAGGTTGAGAGCGTCGAAGCTTATCCACCTGAAGCACTCACTTCTACTCCTGTCTTGCTGTGGAAGCAGTGGCCGGAAGCTTCACTGTGGAGGCAGGCGGCCGGGAAGCTTTGCTTATAGAATGCCGACTACTTTTCTATTGTGCCATACCGAGCGAAGAACATATCAAGCAGGAATGAATAGTTTCACGAGAAGTGTAAACATCACTAGAAAGGGTTCACAACTATTATAGGCTTCTGCCGGGCTGTTATAGCTGTAGGAAGGAGTTCTTTTTTCAGATCGATTCTATGGGCGCTTTCTAACCAGATAAATGAGAGTTTCGGGCCCTGCCCCGGGACGGTTGTTAAGTCGCGATTTTGCACTTAAATGATAGCTGTCTCGAGGAAAGATTTCAGGCTGACCTGGACCGTGCTTTCGCTCCGGATGTCCAAACCGAGATAAGCATGAATTCATACAAGCACAAAGAGTTTTCCGTGCCGTGGGACTTTTCCTATTTTGGGCCAGCCCTCGGTTGGCCTTTCTTTGAAGCAATGTTGTAAGATGTCAGTCTTCGAATTGGCACCAGGGCCCCATCTGGGGGTTCTTCCTTTTCCAATGTTGGTCAGTATGAAATACGGTTTTGAATGAAATTAATGTTGTCATAAATAAGTGAAGTCGGGATGACAGATGAGAATGCAAAGCACACAAGACGCATGATGGCGCATTCCACTTATCGTACGAATCCATGCCACAAAGAATTTCATATATATAGGATATAGTATGCGACTGTTCAATGTGACATACGAAATCAAACCCAGTCGCTTTCATGATCAGTAGTCAAAGCGAAAAAATGATTCCCTTTCTCGCCGATGTACTTAATTTGCATCACGATATCCAAAAGTATTGATTTGATCGATCCCTTCGTACGGTTCATGAGAAGGTAGAGTAGAATGACATTGCTCCCCGGAGCCCCTATTTTTCTGTTCTCTACGTATGTGATTGAAAGAGACACAGAGAGGTAGGAATTGGATCGATGACAAAGTACGGATCCCGATTGCTCTGTTACTGCATCCAACTACTTGTCCCTAGCTAAAGTGAGAAACCATACCTTGCCACATGGAACTGGGTCTGACAATACCATTCTTATCCCGCCCTCCAGCCCTAGTGAGTGAGCAAAGCAAGCTATACCTGATACCGAGCAAGGAAACTTACCCTGCCATATTGATCATGGAAGTAGCGGATTGAAATGAGAGTGGCAAGGAAGAGGCAGCAGATCAATCAATCTTTCCCTCTTGCGAGCTTTACCGGTTCACCATCTATCTGTCCAATGGAGGCCAAGGGATCACTTAGGGCCTTCCTTCCCTTCCCCACCCACCACCCTCAATCTCTCACTTGAATCGATCAAGATCTGCCGTCACATCGGAGGGTGAACGGCTAGCCAAAGCCTATCTCGTTTGGAGAAAGATCGTGGTGTAGCGGTTGAAAGCCTTCCATTTATCTGCGACTTCTGGAACGGATGGGACTTTTCCCTCTCCAACTGGACTAGAATAAAGGGGGTCGGCCCGGCCTGTGATCGTAGCCCGATAGCTATTCCTGCCCCAACTTAGTCCGGTAGTTAGGGGTAAGAATGAACAGAAGGCGACTAACCAATCTCTCTTTGAAACCAGATGCCCGGAGATGTTTGATTCGTAGGGCTAGGAGATCGGTGAAGAGGGCCGGACAAGCAAGCAATAAGTTCTTCCATTACGGCTACTCCGAAATATTGCACTACCACCTTATCCATCCATTACTGGAGATGAAAGCAGCTAATGATCAAACTTCATCCGTAGTAGGTCGTCTAACTGGCTTCCGTGGATCGCTCTACCCGTGAGCAGCTTTCCATTCCGAATCTTTAAAGTACCCATTCTTGAAAAACGTACTGAACGGCTTCGGATGCTACACCTGCCCATACAAGAACAAGAACTATTCCTAATCCAGAAGTTATCTATTCCTCCATGAGTTCCTTCTCTTCTTCAATTGTGATGCACTGGAATGATTTTCAGAGGGCATTTCGAGGACTGTGGTTTATGGTTTCTGGCTGGTCAAGTCTCTGAATCACAGGAGTTTCCTATATTTTTTGGTCTTAGCGCTTCCTTCTACTCTATCTTTCCCATTGGCGGGACTGAGACGAGACGAAGATTTTGCTTGCTCCAAAAGGAACAACCCTTTTTTTCCATCTGACTTTCTTTGTCCAGCAGACCAGGGATTTCTCGATTCAATGGAACTTTCTCTCTGGAGAGACTGCACCCTCGCAAACTGGGGCTGAAAGACCCGGGACTGAGGACCTCGCTGACCCAGTCGCTGATCCAGTAAAGTAAAGCCTTGATTTTGGTCTGACTTTTCGAGGAATTCGGGGCATTTTCGCTAACTATAAAGGGTAAAAAAGGAATCTTATTTAAACTTGGAGTATGGATGGACTGACCTTACTTGTCCTACCTTAGCTGACCTCGACTCCAATAGATCTCTGGTCGAAGAAGGACTTTCTTTTTCGAGTACTTCTTTTTTCCTTCGTGGCGGGACCGAACTCCTTACCTTTTTAAAGAACCCATATTTTTTTACTCCCCCCTCTCGAGGAAAGCCCTTGTCTGTTTTCGCTTTCTATTCGTAATAGGAGGAAGAATGACTCACTCTGCCACTTGTGAAATAGAAGGTCTTATCTTCACTTTTCAACTACTCCACGACAGCTCTACTGGAAGCTTCCTTAAGGCTGATCGTCTTGCATCATGGGAAGAACAAAATATGGGGAACAAGAACTCGGTAAAGGAGATTCTTAAAAAAAATGTTTTAGTATAGTATTTTCCGATAGGACAGGACTTTGCTTCGACTTCTAGACCAATATTTGTTTTTGACTGACTCTCGTCATGGTAGGAAGATTGACGAACTCTCATGACAAACTGGTGAAAGCCAGTCGGCTGAATTCCTCCCTCCTTCAGTGCGAGAAAAAGCGTTTAGGTTTGACCGATGACTGATAGCGTGAGCAAAATAAAAAAGAAAAAAAGATGAATCCGTTCATAAACTATGTTTTTTCGACTTCTTCTACCACTCCGAAATCCGATAACTGCTTGTTGATCGAGTCAATCGGGGATGATTTTGAGCCTCACTTGTCGGCGAAATCTCAGATTATGGCCTTCCTTAAGAAATTAATGCAATTTCTTCCCTTACCGAGACCAATCCACTGGCTATGGCTTGTTGACTGGCTCTTGCTCGCTCACTTCAAGGAAAGGATCTCGGTTGGCTCTTCAAATGATAATCTTTCTTTATGGAGGTTCATCGGGAGAGAAAGGATTTCTACTTACTTTGTGTGGCACCCCCTTATCCTTGATACTAAACCAGATAGAGCCGGGGATCTTCTTGAAAATGAGAAGATCTAGTCTTATAGCCTTTTTCCAATGAAGGACTGAAGCCACCTGACTCCTCTTCAACCCGAAGCGAGAAAGAGAATTTGCCTAAGCAGGCTGTCTTTCTTGAACTGATCTTGCCAACCCTGCTTGATGATTCCCATCATCTTCAGATCAGAAAGGGGATCTCGGATGGCATGAAACTTACTCTTTTACAAGGGAAAAGATGATTGCTGGGCAAGAGCCCTTACACAAATATAGGAATGTGAAGGATTGGCAAACTACTTGAATCGACCAAGGAAGCTCTTCTTTTCAGACTACGTGACTGACTCCTCAAACCACCTTTCTCCTTAGCCTCTGGTCGGCTTAGAAACTTTGCTTCAATTGGCTTCCCTTTCATCATAGTCTTCATGACACCCAGGATCTATCAAAGGTGCCTTTTTTAGTTCAAATACCGTTCGCGCTATCCAACCAAATTCGACACATCGAAATAGACAGGTGATCCTGCACGCCTAACCTCACATTCAGGCACTGTCTACGCATGAGTTAGATGTGTTCATCAATGCACATAAGATAAGAGATATGGGGCTATTATCCCATCGAAGGCTTTCGGGTTGATATTGTATTGGGCAGGACTGTGTATGTGTATTGGCTTCGAAACTAGACATAAGAGCCAGCTGTGCACCTCCTCGCTTCCGGTTCAAAGAACTCCGGATTGCAAAAGTGGAAGAGGGCAGATGCTATATCGCATCGGCTTTGATGTCCCGAATGTTCTCTTTAATAA